ACGAGATAGAATCATCTTAATAGAGATAACAGGTCCATTCTATGTATTATCAATAGGATCAATTATAGCAAGTCACACACTCATATTCCGGAAATACCGAAACAAATAAATTCCACGGTCGAACTACCAGAATGGTTTAGAAATCCAAATCTTAAGTAAAGTAATTTTTTCTTCGATTGAAAGACTAGAACTTCATAGTTCTTATAAACCTAACTCATAGCAATTCCATCCAGTAAAACAGAAGAGTTATAAATTTCCAAAATAATAGATAGGAATATCGCAAATAGAGCCATTGCGACTCCCATAAGTGGTGTAGTCCCCCAGCCCGGAGCTACTTTACCATATTCTGAATTCAATGGTTTCAATAAACTCCCTACATTAGTTCGTCTTGGCCTTGCCCCAGATCTAGAACTATCCTCTACGGTTTGTGTAGCCATAAATCCTATTTAATGATTGGTTGAGATCTGTTGACTTTGTATACTATTCCGTTGTAGTTGTAAATAAACGATCTTATCGTAGATCCATTGTGATCTTGAAATTATCTAAAAATGGAAACAGCAACCCTAGTCGCCATCTCCATATCTGGTTTACTTGTAAGCTTTACTGGGTACGCCTTATATACCGCTTTTGGGCAACCCTCTCAACAACTAAGAGATCCATTCGAAGAACACGGGGACTAGTTGAAGTAATGAGTCTCCCAATAGGGGAGGCTCATTACTTCAATTGAATCATTTTAAAAAATTATTTCATTTTTTAGTCGGAACCTTAGGGGGTTCTCGAAAAAAGATAGCGAAAAAAATTATCCCTAAAGTCGAGACTAAAAGGAATGTATAAACCAATGCTTCCATAGATTCGATCGTGGTTTACAATTATAGCTTCCACACCTATTAATTTTGGGATCATTTACCATATAAAAAAAGAAAAATAGTCAAAGAAAAGATGGTGATTCAAGTCAAGATTTCTCTGGTACCCGATGTCAATAAAAAAAAATAGAGGCGAAAGATACCACAGCAATGTCGTATCAGACTACTTGTCTCTTTGTAGTTGGATCTCCAAGTTTTTGGAATGTTCCAAATTCGACTTGAGCATCCAAATCTGGATCAATACCAGCAAAAACATCTCTGAACAAGGTTCTAGCACCATGCCAAATGTGTCCGAAAAAGAAGAGTAAAGCAAACGTAGCATGCCCAAAAGTGAACCAACCTCTCGGACTACTACGAAAAACACCATCGGATTTCAAAGTAGCTCGATCTAATTCAAAAATTTCACCTAATTGTGCACGTCTAGCATATTTTTTCACAGTAGCAGGATCAGAATAACTTACTCCATTAAGTTCACCCCCATAGAACTCCACAGTTACACCTACTTGTTCAACACTATACTTTGATTCTGCCCTTCTAAAAGGAACATCAGCTCTCACAATTCCGTCTTCATCTACCAAAACTACCGGAAATGTTTCAAAAAAAGTAGGCATACGACGTACAAAAAGCTCACGCCCTTCTTTATCTTTAAAGACGGGGTGTCCTAACCATCCAACAGCTATTCCATCCCCGTTGTCCATTGAACCTGCTCGGAATAATCCCCCTTTTGCCGGATTATTACCAATGTAATCATAAAAAGCTAATTTTTCGGGAACTTTAGACCAAGCTTCTGATAAACTAAGATTTTCGGCTAGCCCGGCGCTAACTCTTCGATATATTTCTTGCTGAAAGTATCCCTGATCCCACTGATAACGAGTAGGACCAAATAATTCGATTGGGGTAGTTGCTGAACCATACCACATAGTTCCAGCAACAACGAAAGCTGCAAAAAACACAGCAGCGATACTACTGGAAAGTACAGTTTCAATATTGCCCATACGTAATCCTTTGTATAGACGTTGAGGAGGACGGACACTAAGATGGAATAGGCCTGCTAATATGCCCAATGTACCCGCTGCAATATGATGAGAGGCTATTCCTCCCGGAACAAAAGGATCAAAACCTTCTGCGCCCCATGCTGGATTTACAGATTGTACTTTTCCAGTTAGTCCATAAGGATCGGACACCCATATTCCAGGACCATACAAACCTGTTACATGAAATGCGCCAAAGCCAAAGCAAGCCACCCCTGAGAGAAATAAATGAATTCCAAAGATCTTGGGCAAATCCAAAGAAGGTTTTCCTGTACGTTCATCAGTGAATATTTCTAGGTCCCAATATACCCAATGCCAGATAGCTGCCAAGAAGCACAAGCCAGAAAACACAATATGTGCTCCTGCCACACCTTCATAACTCCAAATACCCGGATTCGTTACAGTTCCTCCTGAAATACTCCAACCACCCCACGAATTGGTTATTCCTAAACGAGTCATGAAAGGTATAACGAACATACCTTGTCTCCACATTGGATCAAGAACGGGATCAGAGGGATCAAAAACCGCTAATTCGTATAAAGCCATCGAACCGGCCCAACCTGCAACTAGAGCTGTATGCATTATATGAACAGAAATCAATCGACCGGGATCATTCAATACGACAGTATGAACACGATACCAAGGCAAACCCATGGAAATACCCCTTTATCAAAGAAAAATAGACACTATGTCGCTTTAATTTTATCGCATTGGAAAAAGACTATAGATACTATGTAGCTAACCTTTTCAGTAGATTCTGTATCAGAAAGGGTTAATATTTATTCCATTCCATTGAAAATAACGGAACAATTCTGTTCGTAAGAACAAAGAGAAGCAGATCTATTCTATACCCGATAAGTACCAATACGCAATGGGAGGATTGGTCCCATTTTGGGTGAACGAATGGATAGATACTTGTTTATCATTCGAACGATCGATACCTTCGTTTCGTGAAAATTTTTTCTTTATTCATTCTGTCTTACTCTATAAACCTTCCAGTCTCTATATCAAATAAAATAAACAGAAAAAAGGGATGAAGACAATAAACAATTGATTGTTACGTTTCCATATTAAAGTAAAGTATAGTACTTAATTTTTTTCTTTAATTTAATGCCCATTGGTGTTCCAAAAGTACCTTTTCGGAGTCCTGGAGAGGAAGATGCGGTTTGGGTTGACGTATAGTGCGACTTGTCAGATATATTGGGTCATATGGGATTTACCCGTTCTCTCCCCCGATCGAGATATCCTCTGTTTCGCCCAAGAAATAGTGTATTGAGTAAACCATCAATCATTCGGAGCGTGAAGTGCAATTAGATCAATTTATATTGGGGATCAATATTATCAATTTAGAAGAATTTATGGTTCACTTGGACCGATAAAATAAAGTATCCAGGCTCCGTTCAGAAAATACCAAATCGGTAACAAATTGGTAATATAATATATGTACGATTACCACTTGTATCATAAACGATTCTTATACTTCCTATTACTACAGGAGTGATCCCAAACTGCCAACCAAACCAATGGAATAGTATGATGAATACATCAAATAGTTTGGGGAAAGCAAGACACGAAATTAATAATAAAAAAAAAAAAGAAGTCATAAAAAAAAGTGGTACTGAGACCATTTGCCCTATATGTGCAAATCGAATTCGGACGGATCTTTTCCCGGAGTAGACCATGAACCTAAAAGAATTGAAAGGGGCCCATTCAGGAACAAGAAAATGCCATCGTGATTTGAATCTCGATGAAACAATACATCAATGAGAGGTTAGTTTAATAAGTTCAGTCAATTCTTTTTTTTTAGAGGGAAGAGAGCCAAAACTCATCTCATTTTTTTAATAGAGAACCCCTCATTAAAAAAAACTTGTTATAGAAAAAAAGAAATAAAACTGGAATCGACACATTGATTCTTTTTTTTCGCAAATTTTTTGAACCGTATGCATCCAAAGGTGCACGTACGGTTCCTAAGGGATACAATTTTGTCCTAATCAACCGACTTTATCGAGAAAGATTACTTTTTTTAGGCCAAGAGGTTGATAGCGAGATCTCGAATCAACTTGTTGGTCTCATGGTATATCTCAGTATAGAAGATGATACTAGGGATCTTTATTTGTTTATAAATTCTCCCGGCGGATGGGTAATACCAGGAATAGCCATTTACGATACTATGCAATTTGTGCCACCAGATGTGCATACAATATGCATGGGATTAGCCGCGTCAATGGGATCTTTCATTCTGGTCGGAGGAGAAATTACCAAACGTCTAGCATTCCCTCACGCTTGGCGCCAATGAGTTTTTATTTGAAAAAAAAAGGAAGACTATGCCTTCGCCATATTGATTATAAATCAAATAATAAGTAATAATAGCATGGCATTTCGAGTTCGATATGAACAAATTATTATTGTTTTTTCATGAGATGAAATTTTGTATCGAAATAGTAGTATGAAACAAAGGTTATTTCCGATTTTATCTTATGTGTCGGAAGTACATTTCAGCGTCACAAACCATTTTTCTTCCACACTAGAAGTCAGTCTCTTTCGGATAATTATGTTATGAAAGAAAGAGTACGAAAATGAAAAAAAAAAGATCATTTTTTCCTTATTTGATCGTATAAGAAAGAAACTTTGGGATTACTAAATCACAGACAAGATAAATATATAAAGTAACAGAACCATCATAGTATTTTTTTTACTTCTACGAAAGGAAGGGTGGTAAATGGATCATTCAACGATCTGTATCGGATGAATTCTATTTCTTTCTTCGATAGAATAGAAGAAAGAAATAGAATTCCATTGCGGAGCCGTATGCAATGAACAAAAGATGCCTGTACGGTTGTTCAATTCTATTTTATTTTTCTTCTTGTTATTTTTTTTTATCCCTTGCTTGAGTTTAGCTCAATCATGCGAAATAAAATAGAAGAACCGTTCATGATGTTATATCAATATCATCAGGGTTATGATTCACCAACCTGCTAGTTCTTTTTATGAAGCACAAGCAGGGGAATTTATCCTGGAAGCGGAAGAATTACTGAAACTTCGCGAAACCCTCACAAAGGTTTATGTACAAAGAACGGGCAACCCTTTATGGGTTGTATCCGAGGATATGGAAAGGGATGTTTTTATGTCAGCAACAGAAGCCCAAGCTCATGGCATTGTTGATCTTGTAGCGGTCGAAAACGAAAATACTGAGGATTTCGTGTAAATCTATTTCAAACCATAATAATTCGAATTTTCTGTGATTTGATATTGAATATAAATGATTCATAATCATAAATCATCAGGTTAAGATCGATCTAAACCAACTCATTTTATTCTATATATAGATATATACATACGACATGCCAACTATTAAACAACTTATTAGAAACACAAGACAGCCAATACGAAATGTTACGAAATCTCCCGCTCTTAGAGGGTGTCCTCAGCGTCGAGGAACATGTACTAGGGTGTATGTGCGACTCGTTCAGATCATGAGTTTGAATAAATGAGACAATTTTTTCAGTATCAATGATCAGTACCAATGAATAGGATAGATAGAAAAGATCTATCATATACCTTGTATGTATATGGAATTTATGGTTTCCATTGGTGCAAATCCAATCATCTAGATTTGAAATAAGAAGCAATTCCCCATTGGTAGCAAACGGTTATCCATTAAGCGGCGGAAATGATATTATAAGAAGCAAAAGAATTATGCTTCTTTTCTTGAAAGAACGGACTAACAGGGTCAGCTACCTAGCCAACTTTCATAATTAAATGCCGTCACTGTATGGATAACTCTTATTGTGAAAGAGCTATTACTGTATAATTGATGGGTAGAGCCAAAGAGTGTGAACTATACAAGTTCACAATAACATTTGATTAAATGAAAGAAGAGGCTCCGGTGTATAGAAAGGACCTCACCGTTTAAGAGGTAACCATAAAAACGATGGAACCCACTATTTTTTTATTTAGTATCGTTAGACTTTCTTATTTACAGGTGAAATAACTTGAAGGAATAGAATTTTAAATCGTGGTTGGGAAGGTCATAGTAGCAAAAGCCATTGGAATTGAGATTTTATATATCGGAATAATCCGTTTTGGTATTAATTGACCGGGGAAGGGGAAAAGGATGACTGAAAGAAGAGAAATCAATTAGTTATTCATTAAGGTTTAATTTGATTCAATGACCAGAGTTAGACGAGGATATACAGCTCGGAGACGTCGAACAAAAATTCGTTTATTTGCATCAACCTTTCGAGGGGCTCATTCAAGACTTACTCGAACGATTACTCAACAGAAAATGAGAGCTTTGGTTTCCTCTCATCGAGATAGAGGCAGGCAAAAGAGGGATTTTCGTCGTTTGTGGATCACTCGGATAAATGCAGTAACTCGTGAGAATAAGGTATTCTATAGTTATAGTAGATTAATACACAATCTGTACAAGAAGCAATTGCTTCTTAATCGTAAAATACTTGCGCAAATAGCTATATCAAATAAGAATTGTCTTTACATGATTTCCAATAAGATCATCAAATAAAGTAGATTATAAAGTAATATACAGGAATGATTGAAACAGAATTCCCCGGAGAATGAACTCCGGGAAGATATACAATAAAAATAAATTAAGATAAGTAGTAGGAATGAACGAACATGTTTCAATAAAAAAAAAGATTTCTTCTTCCCCCATTTTTTCTTTCTTATAACACAAGAATCAAATCTGGATTCTAGACCTTTTCGAACAAAACATCAATCTGAGCTTGAGTTCCGATTGGAGTTTTGAGTCAATTGAGGAGTATGCCTATTTATTTCTGGTTCTAGGACCAGTAGTTCTTGGGATCGACTCGGCTCTCTCAAATTGTTTCTCATTATTAAGAAAAGGTAACAAAGATAAAATACGAGCTTGTTTTATAGCAATAGTAATTAATCGTTGTTGTTTCAAGGTTAATCTGTTCACTCGTCTAGATAATATTTTTCCTTGTTCACTAATAAATCGACTAATTAAACTCATGTTTCTATAATCGATTCGATCCCCCGATCCAATTGGGGGCAAACGCCTACGAAAAGATCGCTTGTATTTACGAAAAGGTTGCTTGGATTTATCCATGGTTTATTCCTTATCTCTAAAATTCTATTCCTTTATTTATTTCAGATCCAACCGAAATAGGCCTTCTTTGATTAATATATTATTTATAGTATTTAATTCATATATTATCACATGAAATAATATCTACATGAAATCCGGTTTGATTTGTATATAATATGTATATTATATATGTTAAGTTCTTACTCTTCCTGTTCTTTGGAAAGATCGAACACATTATATGATGTTCCCTTCGATCTATTTCTTTATTTCACCATGAATAGTATGCTTGTGACAATAGCGACAAAATTTCCTCAATTCTAATCGACTGGGTGTATTGTGGCGATTCTTTTGAGTAATATATCTAGAAATGCCCGGCGATTCCTTATTGACACCGTTTCGGACACAACTGGTACATTCCAAAATAACTCTGACTCTGACATCTTTACCCTTGGCCATGACCCTCCTTTAGATTTTGGATCGACTTAACTTAACTCTTCTATTTTCGATCCGAACCGAAGAAGAAGAAAAAAATCAATAGAAGTTACTAACTATAAATGCAATTTCTAAAGATTTCGTTGCACTTATTTCATTCTACTTATTTTGTTATTATCTAATTAATAGAATATGTATTAATAGCGTAATTCTATTACGTAATTATATTATTAAGTTAAGTAATACAAAATTAGAGTAATAATTAAGTAATACAATTTCCTTCTAACTATCAATTATTTCTATCCTAAATCCCAATATTTCAGTTAAATATTTTCTTTCTATGCTATGAATTCATGCAGCCTGCCCTAGACTGGATACAAATTAAAATTGAAATTCAATTTTCCTAAATTCGATCTTGGATCTACCCGATTTTTTATGAGGTTCAATACACTTTTTTGTCCTTTCCTTCCTATCCTAAAGAATTGAAAAGAGGAGGCTAAATTTGAGTCACGTCATGTGGAATTTTATTTCTTCATTTCTTCACATATCAATAACTCAAATTAAAAAAAAGGGAATGACAAGGCATCGGGGAATAAACGATTTATTTCTATCAATAGACCCGCTAAAGACCCAAACCATAGAGTACTTAGCACAGGTGCCACAGAGAGATATGTTTTTATATCTCGCATTGAAAATCCTCCTTCTTTATTGTAATACATATATGGTCAGATGCTGGAGTTCAAGATCATTTGTATTTTTTTTTACGCGGAATTCCTAACTAAAGTAGATATGTAGAATGAACCAATAGATGAGATTTTCCTGTCCCCCAAAAAGAAAAAAAAACCCCTTCCTCCCGAGCATTAACGATAAATATTAATTTTTTTTATACGTTAGGTTGGGTTTCAGATGTATATAATTCTTTTATTATATGAAACCAAAAAGAAGAAATGACAATAAAGTTGTATATAAATGTAGGATAAAATAATGATGTGGAAAACAAGACACGGATTTTGTACAATGACACTGTACAACAATTTTGAAAAGGGATGTAGCGCAGCTTGGTAGCGCGTTTGTTTTGGGTACAAAATGTCACGGGTTCAAATCCTGTCATCCCTACCTATTACTTCTCCTATGGGCAGTAACGAGGGATTAATTGAGATCAATTAAAATGGGACATAATCTTGAATTTTTGGATACTATATGTATGCTAAATCCGTTATAAATGGTAAAAAAAATATTTTTTTTCTTTTGAAAGCGCTCTTAGTTCAGTTCGGTAGAACGCGGGTCTCCAAAACCCGATGTCGTAGGTTCAAATCCTACAGAGCGTGATTCCGTCTATCTTATATCGAATCATAATAAACTAACTTAACAAAACAAAGTTGAATTGCAATGACCCCCTGCAAGGAGGAGGTCAATCAAAAAAAGAAATGTTACTCTACTCAATCAAAGGTCCAATTGATCACCACGTCTGTATTGTAAATAGGCAGTCACGAATAATCCTGCTAAAGTAATAGGAATTAGACCTAAGACGATTCCAAATAGAAAAACTTCAATCATTTCGGTTTGTTTAAGGGGATAAAAAAAAGAGGTAAGATCTATCCCTAAATATTAATCTGAATTATCCGTGAATCTCAATGACCAAGGCAATGAGTGCGGGAAAGAACCATAGAATACTCGAGATCCCCGAAAAAGATTTTTATGAATTATCCATTTAAGTCATTTCAAATAAGTCGTATCTTGTTCAAACCAATAAATAGAGCTAGGGTTATAGTTAAAGCAGCTAGTAGAAAACCGAAATAACTAGTTATAGTAAGCATGAAAGGGCTAAATTAGATATGTTTTTTTGCTACATATGTTGATAAAACACTTACCTAAGTTTCCATTTTTCCCAGATACGAGGGTAATAAAAACCAATTAAATTAAAAGAATTAGTTTAGTTCCAATGGAAAATTAATGATTCATCAGTCATTATAGATAATACTAAAAAAAAAGATAGAGTGACATAGGTAGAAAAAAATTGATTCATCAGATGTACCATCGACCAATCCTGTGATTCCGAATCAACAGATTCTTTGTGCAATTTGTGAGTTGAGTAAAGGAATAGTAATAAGAAGTGTGTCGTGTAATTTCATTCAAAAATGAAATTTCATTTTATTTGGAATGAAAGAATTTAATTTGCAAATAACTTCAATTTTTTTGATCATTTCTTTTCTTTTTCAATAGGATCTAATCCATTTTTTGGGGGGAGCGAATGGCCTGATACTACCTTATTGCTTATTTTAATTTTAACTAATTGCATTCAGTATAGTAATAGGTTAGTTAATTCCCCATAAGATATCGAATAATAAGAAAAAAGCGTTCCACGATCCATCGAAAGGATCTATCGAAAAACGAAAATTTTTACTTGAATTTACTTTTTTTTATTCTTTTTGTTTTGGGGGTCAAAAAGTCGATTCGACGACGAACCACTTCAATTATCCTTTTAGGTTCTATATTCTGTCTTTCCATATCATGGAGTTCCATACTTGTAGTTCGTTCAAGAAAGAATCCTTGTCTTGGACCTAATCCAACAATGATTACATCACGAATATTGATTTATGTTTTCT